ATGCAACGATGATTATTCTCTACAAACCATAAAGACATTGGTACATTATATTTTATCTTCGGAGCTTGAGCAGGTATAGTAGGTACTTCTTTAAGATTAATTATTCGAGCAGAACTTAGACAACCTGGAAGATTAATTGGCAATGACCAAATCTATAATGTAGTAGTAACTGCTCACGCCTTTGTTATAATTTTTTTTATAGTTATACCTATCATAATTGGTGGATTTGGAAACTGATTAGTCCCACTTATACTTGGAGCCCCAGATATAGCATTTCCACGTATAAATAACATAAGATTTTGGCTTCTTCCTCCGTCTCTTTCTCTCCTATTAACAAGAAGTATAGTAGAAAGAGGAGTTGGTACTGGATGAACAGTATACCCTCCCCTAGCAGCTGCTATTGCCCACGCTGGTGCATCAGTTGATTTAGGAATCTTCTCTCTTCATTTAGCTGGAGTGTCCTCTATTTTAGGTGCTGTTAACTTTATAACTACAGTTATCAACATACGATCTTTTGGTATAACAATAGACCAAATACCTCTTTTCGTGTGAGCCGTATTTATTACTGCTATCCTCCTCTTACTTTCACTGCCAGTTTTAGCGGGAGCTATTACTATATTACTAACCGATCGAAATCTAAATACATCTTTCTTTGATCCTGCCGGAGGAGGGGACCCAGTCCTATACCAACACTTATTCTGGTTTTTTGGCCACCCAGAAGTTTATATTCTTATTTTACCAGCATTCGGTATAATCTCCCATATTGTTAGACAAGAATCAGGTAAAAAAGAGTCTTTTGGCACTCTTGGTATAATTTACGCTATACTGGCCATTGGTATCTTAGGATTTGTAGTCTGAGCTCACCATATATTTACAGTAGGTATGGATGTTGACACACGAGCTTACTTTACTTCAGCCACTATAATCATTGCCATCCCCACAGGAATTAAAATTTTCAGTTGATTAAGAACTCTTCATGGTACCCAGCTAAACTTCTCTCCGTCTCTGCTCTGAGCTTTAGGATTCATCTTTCTATTTACTGTGGGAGGTTTAACCGGTGTGGTCCTAGCCAACTCATCCATCGATATTATCCTTCATGACACATATTATGTTGTAGCCCACTTCCACTATGTACTTTCTATGGGAGCCGTATTCGGAATTTTCGCAGGTATTGCTCATTGATTCTCATTAATAACCGGATTATCTATAAATCCAAAATGACTTAAAATACACTTCCTAGTTACATTTATCGGAGTAAACCTAACCTTTTTCCCTCAACATTTCCTAGGATTAAACGGTATGCCACGACGATACTCAGACTACCCAGATGCCTATGCAACATGAAATATTGTTTCCTCATTAGGATCTATAATTTCATTCGTTGCCGCTTTAGGATTCCTACTGATTATCTGAGAAGCTTTTGTATGCAATCGCCCAGTAATCTTTACTCCGTCGCTCCCCTCATCAATTGAATGAAAGCATGCCTACCCTCCTGCTAACCACTCTTATATAGAAATTCCGCTTATTACTAACTTCTAAAATGACAGACAGATGTATAGGATTTAAGCTCCTACCAGGAAGTATCACTCTTCTTTTAGAACCATACTTTTTTCAATGGCAACATGAGCATATTTAGGTCTTCAAGACAGAGCCTCACCCCTTATAGAACAGTTAATCTTTTTCCACGATCATATTATACTTATTTTGGCGCTAATTGTCACTTTTGTCGGTTATATTATAGGAACCTTATTTTTCAATAAATATATTAACCGTTATATACTAGAAAACCAACCTATTGAAGTTATCTGGACATCAGTCCCCGCTTTAATCCTCATCTTTATTGCCCTCCCATCTTTACGTCTTCTATATCTCCTAGACGAAATTAACTCCCCGTCCTTAACTCTAAAGGCCATTGGTCACCAATGATACTGAAGGTATGAGTACTCCGATTTTCTTCATATGGAATTTGACTCTTATATAATTCCGTCTAATGACCTTCAAGAATCCGGGTTTCGGCTTTTAGATGTTGATAACCGAACTGTTCTGCCCATAAATACTCAAATCCGTGTACTTATTAGAGCAGCAGACGTTATTCACTCTTGAACTGTCCCATCTATAGGAGTAAAAGCCGATGCTATCCCAGGACGCCTTAATCAATCTAGATTTCTTATTAACCGACCAGGTTTATTTTTCGGGCAATGCTCAGAGATCTGCGGTGCTAATCACAGATTTATACCTATCGTTATTGAAAGTGTATCCTCTAACTCTTTCCTAAATTGAATTTCTTTATCTACAGAAGATTAGTTAGATGACTGAAAAGAAAGTGTAGATCTTTTAAATCTAATATAGTATTTAACGCCTACTTCTAACTAAGAAATTAGTTAAATTTTATAACATATGCTTGTCATGCATATATTATCTCCATCAGATATTTCTTGATGCCACAAATAGCTCCAATTATATGAGCACCTCTTTTCATCTTTTTTGTTATATCATTGTTATTATTTTTCATAATTAATTATTTTATTAAACCATTCGAAAAAAAAGGAGTATCCCTTTTAGACTCCACCCCCACCATTAAACACTGAAAATTATAACCAATCTATTCTCTATTTTTGAACCTTCTTCAAGTTTGTTTAATCTTTCAACCAACTGAATCTCTTCACTTCTAGGTTTATTATTCATCCCCTATCTCTACTGGGCGTCACCCTCTCGATGATCTCTCTTCTGAAGAAAAGTTATTTCCACACTTCATGCAGAATTTAAAGCCCTACTGCTACCATCACACATAGGCTCATCTATCTTATTTGTTTCCTTGTTTTCCATTATTGTATTTAACAATTTCTTAGGACTAGCTCCTTATGTATTCACCAGATCTAGTCATATAGTAATAACACTTTCCCTTTCATTGCCGCTATGAGTAACTCTTATACTATTCGGGTGAATCCAACACTCCAAGCACATATTTGCCCACTTAGTCCCTCAGGGAACACCTTTTGCCCTCATACCATTTATAGTACTAATTGAAACAATTAGAAACGTTATCCGTCCTGGAACTCTGGCCGTACGATTGGCCGCCAACATAATTGCTGGTCACTTACTACTAACACTCCTAGGAAGAACGGGACCTTCCTTATCAATTTCCATCTTATCAATTCTTATTTCTGCCCAAATTCTTCTTCTAATCTTGGAATCTGCTGTAGCAGTAATTCAATCTTATGTATTTGCTGTACTGAGAACACTTTATACCGGGGAGATCAACTAATGTCATCATCTCACGGATTCCATCCTTATCATCTTGTAGACATAAGACCATGACCTTTAACCGGCTCTATTAGAGCTATAATGCTCACTACTGGTTTAGTTAAATGATTTCACCAATATAATATAAACCTCCTTTTATTAAGATTTGTAACCACCATTCTCACTATAATCCAATGATGACGAGATGTTACACGAGAAGGCACTTATCAAGGTCTCCATACTCTTACAGTTATAAAAGGATTACGATGGGGAATAATTTTATTTATTCTCTCAGAAGTTTTATTCTTTTTCTCCTTTTTTTGAGCCTTCTTCCACAGAAGGCTTTCACCAACTGCCGAAATTGGTATATTTTGACCTCCTTTGGGAATTCAGCCTTTTAACCCATTTCAAATCCCACTTCTTAATACTACTATCCTTCTCTCGTCAGGGGCCACAGTCACCTGGGCACATCATGCTATTATAGAAGCTAATCATACCCAAGCAATCCAAAGTTTAGGGTTAACTATTATCCTAGGATTTTATTTCACTCTACTCCAAGCTTTTGAATATTTAGAAGCTCCTTTTACTATTGCCGATTCTGTTTTTGGTTCAACTTTCTTTGTAGCCACTGGATTCCATGGCTTACATGTTATTATTGGTACAACCTTCCTATCCGTTTGTTTTTATCGCCTTTATAAATGCCACTTTTCATCTAAACACCATTTAGGTTTTGAAGCTGCCGCCTGATACTGACACTTCGTAGATGTAGTATGATTGTTCCTTTACATCTTTATCTACTGATGAGGTGGTTACTTTTTTAATATAAAAAGTATATTTGACTTCCAATCAAAAAGTCTAGTTTCTAGAAAAAGTAATCATTTTTATACTTTTAATCTCAGCAATCACTTTCTTTATTACATTAATTATTATAATAATTTCAACCGTATTAGCCAAAAAGACCATTATAGACCGAGAAAAGAACTCCCCTTATGAATGTGGATTTGATCCTAAAGGCTCCGGGCGGATTCCATTTTCCCTGCGATTTTTTTTAATTGCTGTAATCTTCCTTATTTTCGACGTAGAAATTACACTTCTTCTCCCAATCGCCTCAACTTTAAACTTTTCTAATCTATTTGCATGATTTTTTACATCATTAATATTTCTATTTATTCTTCTATTTGGACTTTATTACGAATGGTCCCAAGGAGCTTTAGATTGATCGTAAGACCATAGTCAATATCTATGACGCATGAGTTGCATTCATGAAGAGTTTCTAAACTGGTTTTATGAATTTATTAGAAAGCGAAGTATTGCATTTAGTTTCGACCTAACCCTTAGGCTTTTCAGCCTTCTAATTTGATAGAAACCAAAGTAGAGGTATATCACTGTTAATGATAACATTGAAATTTTTTTCCTGTCAAGGAAGTATTATGTAAAGATCGAAAGCTTCTAACTTTTTATCAAGCGGTTAAATTCCGTTTATACTTCTAGTTTTTATAGTGTAATAATCAACACGTTGCATTTTCGTTGCAAAGCTGAATCTCATTTTTCTAAAAACTATTTAAAGTAGTGTATCTACATCTCAAACGCCACAAGTTCGCATTTTTATTAAACTATTTAAATTATTCACAGGTAATTTTACCTCTTTCGTGGCTTCAACACAATATTCTTTATAAATTATGTAAATTATACAAACACGAAAAATAATACTATTACACCACCTACAATAAACATTTTTATAAAAACCTTTACGCTATTTATTTGTAAACTATTTAAAATTATAAACAAGTAAGAAAACACATAATATAGACCCTGGCCACCTAAATATTCGTACCACCCTTTATCCTCAACTACTTCAAACTTAACGCCACTGATTAAGTTTACCTTTCTGATATATTTAGTTCTTAAAAATGGCATAAATCATATAGAACCAGACATTGACACAATTCTATAATTTTTTAAAGACTTCAAATTTTGCCTGGTATTTATTAAATTTAATATGTAACCTGTTACACCTCCTACTAAACTAATTAAAATAACAAGAAATTTCATAAAAGTCGGTAAACAAATCATGTAGGGATCAGGAAAAATTAATCAAGACAATACAGCTCCTATAATTACAGCCCTAAATCCTAATAAAGTTATAGAATTAGTTATTAATTTATCATCGTCTCTCACATTCCTCAGTGAACTTAAATTTCAAACCCCACTTAATCTAAAATAAATTAAACGTAATGTATAACTTACAGTTAAACCCGTAGCTAAAATATACAAAATAAAAGAAATTATGTTAATTAACCTCATAAATGCTACTTCTAAAATTATATCCTTAGAATAAAATCCTGCTAAAAACGGAAACCCACACAAAGCTAAATTTGCCACTGTTATGTATGAGACTCTTAAAGGTATGTGTTTTACTAAACACCCTATATAACGAATGTCTTGGTAACCTCTTACACTATGAATTAAAACCCCGGCACACATAAAAAGTAAAGCTTTAAACAAAGCATGACTTAATAAATGGAAAAAAGAAAGATCGGGATAACCTAAAGCTAAAATTCTTAACATTACCCCTAACTGACTTAAAGTTGACAAGGCAATAATTTTTTTTAAATCGTATTCAAAATTAGCCCCTAATCCTGCCATAAATATGGTCAGACAAGAAATAATCAATAGTATCCTTTGAGCTTTTGATCCTTCTAATGCCGGTCTAAACCGAATTATAAGATAAACCCCAGCGGTAACAAGAGTTGATGAATGAACTAAAGCCGACACAGGAGTAGGAGCAGCTATAGCTGCAGGTAGTCACGCTGAAAATGGAATCTGAGCACTTTTGGTTATAGCAGCAATAGTTACTAAAAACTTTAACAGTATTCACTCCCTATCAGCCATATAACTCCTATGTAAAAAAAAGTTTCATCTACCTAAATTCGCTATTAGCCCAATACTTAAAAGAATTGCGACATCTCCTACCCGATTAGACAAGACAGTTAGTATACCGGCATTAGCCGATTTCTCATTTTGATAAAAAATTACTAAAGCATAAGATACCAGCCCAAGCCCATCTCAACCTAAAAGAATCCTAATCAGATTTGGCCTCAACACCATCATTATTATAGAAAGAACAAATGCTAACACAAGATACATAAACCGATTAAAATTCTTATCACCACTCATGTATCTCCCCCTGTAATACATTACTCTTCTAGAAATAAGTAAAACAAAAGATATAAATAATATAGAAATTCAGTCTATAACTATAACAAAAACAATAGACGAAGAATTTAAAGATATGATTTCTCATTCAACTATGTCAGCCACTCCTCTGAAAGCTTTCATAATAAATACAATTATACAAACAAATGACCTTAAGCCTAAAATAATTATTCTAACAATATGCATACTTATACACCAAACCATTGTATCAATTCATAACCCTTAAAGATTATTTTTTATTTAACATCATATTAAACTCCCCTTACTAAATTAATATTCAGAATCAACAAGTTTAAAGGAAGTCAATGCAAAAATAATACTAAATATTCACGAACCTTACCAGACCTACAAGAATACAAAGCATTAAAAAAAATCCCATGCTGCCTTAAACTATACATATATAAAGTGTAGGCAGCCCTAAAAAAAGACAAAAATATTAAACCAATTATTCTAATACTTCTCCAACTAACAAGACTAATAATAAGACTAATTTCACCTAACAAATTCAGAGATGGTGGAGCAGCCATATTTCTTACTCTCAAAAGAAATCATCACAATCCTATTCTAGGTATAAACCTAAGTAATCCCTTGCTAATCATAAGTCTTCGACTTCCAACCCGTTCATACACCATATTAGCCAAACAAAAAAGACCTGAGGAACATAATCCATGTCCAACCATGACAACTACTCTTCCCATTAATCCCCATCATCTAAAAATTATAAGTCCACATAGAACTAATCTTATATGTACTACAGAAGAATAAGCAATTAAAGATTTCATATCCACTTGTCGCAAACAAACTAAACTAATTATCACACCTCCTAAAAGACTAATCCTTACTCATAACCAAGAAAATTTCATCCTAACCTTCTGGAATACAACCAAAATCCGAATTAAACCATAGCCCCCTAACTTCAATAATACCCCAGCTAAAATTATAGACCCTGCAATTGGTGCCTCAACATGAGCTTTAGGAAGTCATAAATGAAATATATATATTGGTAATTTGACCAAAAATGCTATCACTCTTCTAAAGTACCAGATTATATAACTATAATTTTCGTAAAGTAACGGTTTTCTCAACCTAATCACCAACCTACACTCTCTATTCATTATATAAATTAAAGATCCTAATAATGGCAAAGACAAAGCTAAAGTGTAAAATAACATATAAATCCCAGCCTGAATTCGTTCAGGTTGGTAGCCCCATCCCAAAATCAAGATTAATGTTGGAATTAAAGAAGTCTCAAAACTAATATAAAACAATAAATAATTTAAAGACGAAAAAGTAATTACAAGACTCAAAAGCAAAAATAAATTAGTTAATAAAAATATTGAACTAAACTTATTTTCTATTTTAACCTTACTTCTAGCAATAATAATCAAAAACATAATCCATACACTTAAGTAAACCATTAAGTAAGATACATAATCTATGCCCAAACTAAACCCCAACATATACATATATATATTATGAAAACACCTTAATCCTACTAAGACACCCAGCACGCCTAGTCCAAACTGAACTAAGTTTCAGTTATCTTTAAATTTTATCAATACAATAATGGGCAAAATAAACTTTAACATTCTAATATATTAAATCTCTTAAAATAATCATTTCCATGCCTACGGACAATCAATACTAACAAAGAAAGCCCTAAAGCCCCCTCACACACTGCTAAAGTAAGAAAAAATAAACAAACATAAATCTCACTACCGACCATGGATACACTTATCCCAAGTAACCAAAAAATTCCTAATATTATAAATTCAAGTCTAAGAAGAGAATTCAATAAATGTTTATGGTAGGACACAAACCCTCACCCCCCACAAAAAATTATTACTAAAGATACAATTAACATTATACTAAAATTTATCATTAGTTAATCAGTTTTAATAGTTTAAATTTAAAACCTTGGTCTTGTAAACCAGTAATGAAATAATTTTCTTAAAACTTCAGAGAAAAAGAATCTCTTTATCTTTAATTCCCAAAACTAAAATTTTTATTAAACTATTCTCTGAAATCTTATTTTTAACTCTCCCCCTATTGCTCTCCTTATCAATTATTTTTACACAATTGTCCCACCCTCTAGCTCTAGGTTTAACCTTGCTTATTCAGACTACTCTCATCTCTATTACTGTCGGAATTTCAACATATTCTTTCTGGTTTTCCTATATCTTATTTTTAGTATTTTTGGGAGGTATATTAGTATTATTTATTTATGTAGCTTCGATTGCTTCAAATGAATCATTTATATTCTCAGTCCCTTACTTTCTTCTTATTTTATTTATAATCTTCTCTTCTCTTCTCGCCCTATTCATCGACCCTCTTACAATATTAAGAAACTCTTCCTTAGCAGGTTCCTCTCTTTCATTCTACTTTACTCCTCATATTATTTCATGAATTTACAATACTCCTTCTATAACATTCACCATTTTTATTATCTCCTATCTGTTACTTATACTTGTTATTGTAGTAAAAATCGTTAACCTATTTAAAGGCCCATTACGTCTATCCCGATAATAATGACAACACCTTTACGGAAATCTCACCCACTATTTAAGATTGCTAACAATGCTTTAGTCGATATACCACTCCCAAGAAATATTTCTACATTCTGAAATTTCGGATCCCTTCTAGGTTTATGTTTAATTATACAGATCGCTACAGGATTATTTTTAGCTATACATTATACAGCTCACATTAATCTTGCTTTTTCAAGGGTAGTCCACATTTGCCGTGACGTAAACTACGGATGACTACTACGTACCCTCCATGCTAATGGAGCCTCATTTTTCTTTATCTGTCTTTATATTCATATCGGCCGAGGTATATATTTCAGCTCTTACATAAACCTTCACGCCTGAATAGTTGGAGTTGTAATCCTATTCATAATTATAGCAACAGCCTTCTTAGGCTATGTTCTACCTTGGGGTCAAATATCATTTTGAGGGGCCACAGTAATTACCAACTTATTTTCAGCCATCCCATTCATTGGTACAGATCTAGTACAATGAATTTGAGGTGGATTTTCTGTCGACAACGCTACCCTAACTCGATTCTTTTCATTCCACTTTATCCTACCTTTCATTGCGGCAGCCTTTTCTATAATTCATATCTTATTCCTTCACCAAGCAGGAGCTAATAATCCCTTAGGAATCTCCAGACAAACTGACAAAGTTCCATTCCACCCTTACTTTACCTTCAAAGACATTGTAGGATTTGTTGTTATATTGAGAATTCTATTAATTTTAACCCTCTTAGCTCCCTATTTCCTAGGTGACCCAGATAACTTTATTCCAGCCAACCCACTTGTCACTCCCCCCCATATTCAGCCTGAATGGTACTTCCTTTTCGCTTACGCAATCCTTCGTTCTATTCCTAATAAATTAGGTGGAGTTATTGCCTTAGCAGCTTCGGTAGCAATTTTAATAATTCTACCATTCACCCATACATCTAAATTCCAAAGACTAGCTTTTTACCCATTAAATCAAATTTTATTCTGGTCATTCATTACAATTGTTATACTTCTCACATGAATCGGAGCCCGACCAGTTGAAGACCCTTACATCCTGACGGGTCAAATTCTCACAGTTCTATATTTCTCATTTTACATTATTAACCCTCTGCTTCTAATCTGATGAGACACCCTACTTAAATGATTGTTTAGTTTAAATAAAACAGATGTTTTGAAAACATCAAATAAGAACATTATTCTTAACAATTGTGATCAATATATTTATTTACTTATAAACAAAAATAAAGCAAACCATCTTAACACCAAGGAAAAAAATTAAATAATTTAGTGACAACGGCAAATACCTTTTCCAAGCCAAATACATTAATTTATCATAACGAAAACGAGGTAATGTCCCACGTACTCAGATAAACACAAAAGCAATTATCACCCTCTTTAAATAAAATATAACTCTAATCAACCTTCCGCCTAAAAAGAGAATTACGAAAAGAACACTTATAAATAAAATTCTAGCATACTCCGCCATAAAAATTAAAGCAAATCCCCCTGCTCCATACTCTGTATTGAACCCGGACACTAACTCTGACTCTCCCTCAGAGAAATCGAAAGGAGTACGATTAGTTTCAGCTAAACATGACCTCAACCAGACCATTCTCAATGGAAACCCTACAATAATAAACCAATAATCTGATTGATACTTATTAAATAACTCCAAACTAAATCCACCAATAAGTACAACAAAAGATAATAAAATTAGAGCCAACCTTACCTCATAAGAAATAGTTTGAGCCACAGCACGTAAACTTCCTAATAACGAATACTTACAATTAGAAGACCACCCAGCAACTATAGTCGAATAAACCCCTATCCTTAAACAACACAAAAAAAATAAAATCCTCAAGTCAAAACTTATTAAACCAGTCTCATAAGGTAAAACAGCCCAAACTAACAAAGAAATAAACAATCTGAACACAGGACACATATAATAAACTATAAAATTTGACATAGTGGGAGTTATTTGCTCTTTAGTAAATAATTTAACGGCATCAGAAAAAGGTTGTAAAATCCCTATATAACCAACCTTATTAGGCCCCTTACGGATCTGGATGTACCCTAAAATTTTCCGCTCTAACAAAGTTACAAAGGCAACCCCAACCAAAACACATACAATCAAAATCATAAAATTGATAACCTCCACAATCATTAAAGTCACAAAACAATTAGATAATTGCTTCTACTATTTATAGAATTAATCTATTTACTAGGATCCTAAATCCTATACATATCATCTGCCAAAATAGCACCAAACTAAAAAAAATTTTAACCACTTAATCCTTTCGTACTAAAATGATTTATTCACTTTTAAAAGATAGAAACTGACCTGGCTCACGCCGGTCTGAACTCAAATCACGTAAAATTTTAAAGGTCGAACAGACCTACTACCACAACTTCTGCAATTGTGTAGGCATTTTAATTCAACATCGAGGTCGCAAACTCTTTTTTCGATAAGAACTCTCAAAAAAAATAACGCTGTTATCCCTAAAGTAACTTAATCTTTTAATCTTATTCCAGGTTCATTTAATACTTACTCACTAATCTTTGTCATAAAATTTAGTAGTTAATAAACATTTTACCATTGTCGCCCCAACAAAATATGGTCAATTAACCAATCCTTATTTATCAATTCGATTAAATAATCTAAACATATTAAGCTTTATAGGGTCTTATCGTCTTTTTAAATCATTTAAGCCTTTTCACTTAAAAGTTAAATTCAAAAATAAATAAAGAGACAGTCTTCCCCTTGTCCAATCATTCATACAAGATTCCAATTAAAAAACTAACGATTATGCTACCTTTGCACGGTCAGGTTACCGCGGCCCTTAAATAATTTCAGTGGGCAGATCAGACTCTTTATACCTTCAAACAGACATGTTTTTGATAAACAGGCAGGAGAACATTTTTGCCGAATTACTTTATATTTTCCTTAACATCGCCTAAATTTTATTCCTCACTTTAATATTTTTTTAAACATAATTTTTTACTAATAAAATCATTATACTTGAATTTTTTTTAACTTAACTCATTTTTAAATACTACTAAAAGTTTACTCAAATATTATATTTATAAAATTCTAGTTAAAACACTTTATTAAAACAGCTACTCTTAAGCCTACTTTAAATGCCTAAACTCTTTTAAACTTTTTTATAACCCAATTTATAAGAAGCTCTTCCCTCCTACATTAAATTTTAAAATACAATCTACTTTAAAACAAAATTAAATTTTTTCTTTAAAAACCAGATATTATAAGTCTCGATTAACATTTCACCTTTAATTCTAAATTACAAATTTATTTTCTACAAAAACTTTCATATAAAATTAACTATACTTATTTCGGGATTTCTAACTTTTTAATGTATATAAATTTTCCCTGATACACAAGGTACAAAATCTAAAAATTACTATTTTTAATTTTACTCTTTATACTTTCCTTTACAGTACTTATAACCTATAGCCTTTATTACCTTTCGATAAACTCTACTAATTATGTTTGAACTAAAATTATTTTTCTTACCCATCTTAAATCTACATTAATCACTAACAAGTTATCAACATTAATCAAAGCAAATCGATTTGCACGATAATCCTTTTCAACGTAACTGAAATGCTAGACTTTTTAGCTTTACTTTGTATTAATTCTAGGTACACTTTCCAGTGCACCTACTATGTTACGACTTATTTCACTTATAAATGAAAGCGACGGGCGATATGTACATAATTTAGAGCTTATTTCTTGAAGGCATATGTTTAACCCCCAATACAATTAAATCCTCCTTCATTATAAATTTTCATATTATATTCCATTTAAATTAATTTATTGTAACCCATTTTAACTTACCCATAAGCTGCACCATGATCTAATTTCCCTAGATAAACTAAATTCAACAATTTCTCCTTTTAGAATCATCTGATAATGATGGTATACAAACTAAACTTTACAAGAGTAAGTAAGATTCTTCGTGGTGTATCGATCAAAAAACAGGTTCCTCTAAAAAGATTAAACTACTGCCAAATTTTTTAATTTTTAAGTATGTAACTCGTACTAGTCCGGTGCATTTATTTTTAATTTGGAATAATAGGGTATCTAATCCTAGTTTTTAACCAAATTTATTTAGTTTCAGCTAAAGTCTTTTACCAATTTATAAACTATATTCTGATTTTACCCTTTATAGTAACTAAATTTTATGTTCAACTACTCACTTTACTATCAACTCAAATATTTTCACTTAACCCTGAAGTTTAACCGCGAATGCTGGCACAAACATTTATCAGATTTTATTATATTATTAACTCACACTTCCGTGCAAATGAACTAATAAGCTACGCTGAGGCCTTATTCATTATAAACTTAGTTTACATTATTTAATAAATTAGTATCAAACTAATTTATTATGAACTCACCCATAATTTTCATGCGATTTTAATATAAACGCAAAAATTCAAGCCAAAATCAAACATTTATATATTACAAATTACCTGGGCCCTCAACAAAAACAAACAAAACTTTATATTCACTTTAAGAAACAAAAGCAATATAAGAGATTACATGGTATTAACTGTATATATACAAAGTACAATTATAATCTACATAAAAAAAAACATGAATATAGAACACCGACGAAGTATCTAAATGGAAGCATATATTAAAAGAAAACATATAAAAAATTAAAGAGTATCTTACCGTATGAATTATAGTATCTAAGACTTAAATAGAACAAATACATAGAGATGTACAAATATATTGAAATAAATGAAGTCAGTAATACAAAAATTTCAATAAGAGGAGGTTTTGTTGGATCCAGCCTCTCCACACTCTCTCTCACGGAGAAGAGAAGCTGGATCTATCAAAACCTCCCTATAAGTAACCCTATTAAGACCTTATATAAATTACTGTATACATAACTAAACTAAGGAATTCAAATGGTCGACAAAATTATGGTTAAATTAAAGCATATATTATATATGTGTGACCCCCCTTTATACCAATTATTATTGAATTGGTTTTCACTTTTATTATTTAGCTTATTTTACTCACTTTTACGGTTTAATCTTATTATAAAGTTTTATTTTCTTAAAGTTTTATCAAAACTTTTATACTTAATCTATATTAAATATTGTAATTCCACGCTTCTGTAAGCCAATATAGTGCCTGAATTAAAAGGGTAGCTTTGATAGAGCTAATAATGTATTATATTATACCTATATTAAACGTAGCGGAATTGCACCACTCCTTAAAAGATCAAAACTTTTTATGCTCTATACATCAACGAATAAATTTAAAAGATAAGCTAATCAAGCTAGTGGGCTCATACCCCGTCAATGAAGGTTCCAATCTTTCTCTTTTTAATGCTTTTTCCTTTCTCTTATGTATTCTTCTTTTTTACTCTTCTTTTAGGGTCAATCATTTCCATTTCCTCCACCTCTTGATTTGGAGCTTGAGTGGGATTGGAACTTAATCTTATATCATTCATCCCCCTAATTTCTGTGAAAGCAAATTCTTACCTCTCTGAAGCAGCTCTCAAGTATTTTCTTATTCAAGCTTTAGGCTCGGCCGTCCTCATCTCCTCAAGTTTCCTATTCCAATACTTTTATATTCTACCTCACACACTTATTTTACTTACACTTCTACTCAAATTAGGAAGGCCCCCATTTCATTTCTGATTCCCCCAAGTTATAGAAGGATTAATATGGCCCCAAGCCCTTGTACTTTCTTCAATTCAAAAACTTGCTCCCCTTACTTTAATCTCCTACCTGGCATCAAGAGCACTATTAAATAAACTTATTATCTTGGCCGCTACCCTATCTGCCATTACAGGCGCCCTAGGAGGTCTCAACCTCTCTTCCCTTCGTAAAATTATCGCCTTTTCTTCTATTAATCACTTATCCTGAATACTAGTCGCGACTTCAGCCAGTGACATTTTTTGATTCTTCTACTTTACTGTCTATTCTATTATAGTTCTTTCCATTACAACTATATTTTATAGACTCCAAGCTTACTCTTTATCTAATCTAATTAAATCTAACCAGAATAAAATTTCTCAGGCACTCTTAATCTCATTTAACTTCCTATCCTTATCTGGAGTCCCCCCATTTACAGGTTTTGTTCCCAAATGACTTCTTATCCAAGTTATACTAAACCTCAATCTATTTGTCCCACTATTTTTTCTTTTAGCCTCCTCATTAATTACTCTTTATTTCTACCTCCGCATTATCATCCCACTATTTGTAATAGTGAATCCAACCCTTAATTTTAACATAAAATTTAAACCAATCTCCTTTTTATCTGTATCTATAATAACAAAGACATCATTTAATTTTATCGGACTTTTTCTACCGCTCTATTTCTTACTTTATTAGAATTTTAAGTTATTTAAACTTAAAGCCTTCAAAGCTTTCTAAAAAAGTGTTAATCTTTTAAATTCTATAAACCCTAGTGAATTTACACATCTTTAAACTTGCAATTTAACATTATTTATATTATACTATAGAGTCTCTAATAAAGAAGTTTATACTTGTTCTTAGATTTACAATCTATCGCCTACAACTCAGCCACTTTATC